AAGTATATGAATTGAGTGAAACTAAAAAAGATTCGATAATCAGTAATGGGATGATTCATGAATCGGCGATTCAAATTATATCTCGTGATTGGACAAATTATTCATTAACAGAAAAAAAACTGCAAGATCTGACTGATAGAACAAACACAATCCTAAATCAAATAGAAAAAATTACAAAAGCCAAGAAAAAGGGATTTATAACTCCAGATATAAATTTGAGTTCTAACAAAATAAGTTATGATGATAAAAGATTAGAATCACAAAAAAATATTTGGCAGATATTAAAAAGAATAAATGTTAGATTAATCCGTAAATCACATTATTTTATAAAATTTTTCATTGAAAGGATATACGTAAATATGTTTATATCTATGATTAATATTCCTATCATCAATACACAACTTTTTCTTGAATCAACAAAAAAAATTATTAATAAATACATTAACAATAATGAAGCAAATCAAGAAAGAATTGATAAAACAAATCAAAGTCAATTTATTTCAACTATAAAAAAGTCACTTTATAATACTAATATTAGTAACAAGAATTCAAATACTTTTTGTGACTTATCTTACTTTTCACAAGCATATGTATTTTATAAAATATCACAAAGTCAACTTATTAACTTATATAAGTTAAAATCTGTATTTCAATATAACGGAACATCTTTTTTTCTTAAGAAGGAAATAAAGGATTTTTTTTTTGTAACACAAGAACTATTTCATTCCGAAGTTCAATATAAAAATTTTTTAAATTCTGGAATGAATCAATGGACAAATTGGTTAAGGCGTCATTATCAATATGATGTATCTCAGATTAAATGGTCTAGGTTAGTACCACAAAAGTGGCGAAATATATTGAATCAACACCGTATAGCTCAAAATAAAAATAAAGATTTATATAATTTATATGAAAAAGATCAATTAATTCATTACGAAAAAAAAATGGAAAGAGATTCATTATTGAATCAAAGGGATAATTTTCAAAAACAATATAGATATGATCTTTTAGCATATAAATATATTAATTATGACGATAAGAAGGACTCATCTATTTATGGATCACCATTACAAGTAAAAAATAACAAAAATATTTTTTATAATTACAACACACATAAAGACAAATCATTTAATATGCTGGAAGGTATTCCTATTATCCCTATCAATAATTATTTAGTAGAAGATGATATTATAGATATGGAGAAAAATCCGGATAGAAAATATTTTGATTGGAGAATTCTCAACTTTTGTCTTAAAAAGAAGGTCGATATTGAAACCTGGATCGATATTGATACTGATACTGCCACTAAGAGTAATAAATATAGTAAGAGCAGGGTTAATAAGTATCAAATAATTAATAAAATCAATAAGAAAGGGCTTTTTTATGTCACGATTCAGCAAGATCAAGAAATAAACCTATCCAATGAAAAAAGGGTTTTTGATTGGATGGGAATGAATGAAGAAATACTAAGTCGTCCCATATCAAATCTGGAACTTTGGTTCTTCCCAGAATTTTTGATACTTTATAATACGTATAAAATTAAACCGTGGGTTATACCAATTAAATTACTGCTTTTTAATTCTAATATAAATGAAAATGCGAGTGAAAACAAAAGAATCGCTGTAAATAAAAAAGGAGATCCTTTTATATCATCGAATGAAAAAAAATCTCTTGAATTAGAAAACCGAAATCGAGGGGAAAAAGAATCCACGGGCCGAGTGGATCTTAACTCAGCTCTTTCAAACCAAGAAAAAGATGTTGAAGAGGATTATACAGGATCGGATATGAAAAAATATAGAAATAAAAAGCAATACAAGATCAATACAAAAGCGGAGTTTGATTTCTTTCTAAAAAGGTATTTGCATTTTCAATTGAGGTGGGATGATTCTTTAAATAAAAAAATAATTAATAACATCAAAGTATATTGTCTTCTGCTTAGACTGATAAATCCAAGAGAAATTACTATATCCTCTATTCAAAGGGGCGAAATGAGTCTGGATATTCTGATGATTCAGAAAGATTTAACTCTTACAGAATTGATTAAAAGGGGAATTTTGATTATTGAACCAATTCGTATATCTATAAAAAATGATGGAAAATTTATTATGTATCAAACTATCGGTATTTCATTAGTTCATAAAAGTAAACACCCAATTAATCAAAGATACCGAGAAAAAAAACCTGTTGATAAGAATTATGATGAAGTCATTAGAAAATATCAAAAGATGACTGGAAATAGAGATAAAAATCACTATGATTTGTTTGTTCCTGAAAATATTTTATCACCTCGACGTCGTAGAGAATTGAGAATTCTAATTTGTTTCAATTCTAAGAATAGACATAGAAATGCAGCAATTTGTAATGGGAATAAGGTAAACATTCAAGTTTTGGATAAAAAAAGCAAAAAATATAAAAAACGACTTATTAAATTGAAGTTATTTCTTTGGCCCAATTATCGAGTAGAAGATTTAGCTTGTATGAATCGTTATTGGTTTAATACCAATAATGGCAGTCGTTTCAGTATGGTAAGAATACATATGTATCCGCGATTGAAAATTCATTAATAGTAAATTTTTACTATATTTCCCATACCATATCCGGTCTATGAGGACAAAGAGAGGCGCATATGCATTGTCTTACATTTCATTCTGATACATGATACTAATTTAATGACATCTCAATTATATCTAAAAATGAATCGACAAAATATTCTTATTTTAGGTCTAATCTTTTGTGAGTGCAGAAAAACAACCATGCTTTTGTATACCTTTTCAAATCGAATTAAAAAATTTAAATCAAATTGATTAAATTTTATTAATAAAAAAATTAAGATTGTTGTATATACAAAATAAAAATGAGGGGCATTATTATTACTGATCAATAAAGATATCTATCAATAAAAATATCTTAAAATAATAAAGAGGGGGTAGAGAAGATTTCATTTTATGGTAAAAAATTCATTCATCTCAGTTATTTCACAAGAAGAAAAAGAGGAAAACAGAGGGTCTGTTGAATTTCAAATAGTTTGTTTCACAAATAGGATACGAAGACTTACTTCACATTTACAATTACACAAAAAAGACTATTTATCTCAGAGAGGTTTACGTAAAATTCTGGGAAAACGTCAGCGACTGCTGTCTTATTTGTCAAAGAAAAATATAATATGTTATAAAGAATTAATTAATCAGTTGGATATTCGCGAATCAAAAACTCGTTAATTTTAACAGGTATTTTGAATTATTTGATTTATGAAATCTTGAATTTTAATGAACTTTTTTTCGTTTTCAGCAATCCATAAAATAATGAATCGAGGAAAAACCTATGAATATACCAGCTACAAGAAAAGACCTCATGATAGTCAATATGGGCCCACACCACCCATCAATGCATGGTGTTCTTCGACTCATCATTACTCTAGATGGTGAAGATGTTATTGACTGTGAACCAATATTGGGTTATTTACACCGAGGGATGGAAAAAATTGCAGAAAACCGAACAATTATACAATATTTGCCTTATGTAACACGTTGGGATTATTTAGCTACTATGTTCACAGAAGCAATAACTGTAAACGGACCGGAACGGTTGGGAAATATTCAAGTACCTAAAAGAGCCAGCTATATCAGAATAATTATGTTGGAATTGAGTCGTATAGCTTCTCATCTATTATGGCTCGGTCCTTTTATGGCGGATATTGGTGCACAAACTCCCTTTTTCTATATTTTTAGAGAAAGAGAATTAGTATATGATCTATTCGAAGCTGCCACTGGTATGAGAATGATGCATAATTATTTTCGTATCGGAGGAGTAGCGGCCGATCTACCTCATGGCTGGATAGATAAATGTTTGGATTTCTGCGATTATTTTTTAACAAGAGTTGCTGAATATCAAAAACTTATTACACGAAATCCTATTTTTTTAGAACGCGTCGAGGGTGTAGGCATTATTGGTAGAGAGGAGGTAATAAATTGGGGTTTATCGGGACCAATGCTGCGAGCTTCCGGAATCCAGTGGGATCTTCGTAAAGTTGATCATTATGAGTGTTACGACGAATTTGATTGGGAAGTACAGTGGCAAAAAGAAGGAGATTCGTTGGCTCGTTATCTAGTCCGAATTGGTGAAATGATAGAATCCATAAAAATTATTCAACAGGCCCTGGAAGGAATTCCAGGGGGACCCTATGAGAATTTAGAAATACGATACTTTGATACAGAAAGGAATCCGGAATGGAATGATTTTGAATATCGATTTATTAGTAAAAAACCTTCTCCTACATTTGAATTGCCAAAACAAGAACTTTATGTGAGAGTCGAAGCCCCAAAGGGAGAATTGGGAATTTTTCTGATAGGGGATCAGAGTGGTTTTCCTTGGAGATGGAAAATTCGCCCTCCGGGTTTTATCAATTTGCAAATTCTTCCTCAGTTAGTTAAAAGAATGAAATTGGCTGATATTATGACGATACTAGGTAGTATAGATATCATTATGGGAGAAGTTGATCGTTGAAATGATAATTCATACACCAGAAGTACAAGATATTGATTCTTTTTCTAGATTAGAATTTTTAAAAGAGGTTTATGGAATTATATGGGTGCTTATTCCTATTTTGATTCTTGTATTGGGAATCACAATAGGCGTACTGGTAATTGTATGGTTAGAAAGAGAAATATCCGCAGGGATACAACAACGCATTGGCCCTGAATACGCTGGCCCTTTGGGAGTTCTTCAAGCTCTAGCCGATGGGGCAAAACTACTTTTCAAAGAAAATATTATTCCATCTAGGGGTGATAATCGTTTATTCAGCATCGGGCCGTCCATAGCAGTCATATCAATTTTAGTAAGCTATTCAGTAGTTCCTTTTGGCTATCACCTTGTTTTAGCAGATCTCAATATCGGTGTTTTTTTATGGATTGCCATTTCCAGTATTGCTCCAATTGGACTTCTTATGTCAGGATACGGGTCAAATAATAAATATTCTTTTTTAGGTGGTCTACGAGCTGCTGCTCAATCGATTAGTTATGAAATACCATTAACTTTATGTGTGTTATCAATATCTCTACGTGCGATTCGTTGATACATGGACATACACTTTTCTATATTCCCTCCTTTAAAGGAAAGGGCTTTTCTCTATTTCCTCCTTTCAAGGAAAGGGTTGGAATGAATTGAGTAGATATCTTCATTTTTTTATTCATTATTTGGATTGATGAACTAAATCAAATAGTTATATGAGTGAAAGAAAACAGCTTATCTATAAATTCGCAGTAAAAAGATTAAGTCTCATTTTCTATGTATAAGAGTTAAAGAGTTAAGCGGAAATAAAAATCAGCAGAAGAGACCGGTTCCCCCAAGATTGGTTGATTAGTCATCCTGACTTGAAGCGGGCTCAAAAGATCAACCATATTAAGTTTTCACTATCATTTGTATGTATTACCATACGGGGGGTTGAGCAAAAACGAGTGGATGGTTAGAAACACCAAAATATGTAAAGGATTAGTAACCGAGATTATGTAAATTTTCCAAAAGGACATTTTTACATAATATACAAAGAATACTAATTGGGGCTTTAAGTTGGTAGAAATGATCAAGCAGTACTCCCCACGACACGATTCCAATCCAGAGTATGCTCCTATCCACCGATTAAATAAATAACTATTGGAAACGAAATAATCCTTTACTTTCTTTTTATTTTGTAACCCTCTTTTTCTCAGAAATAGAAAGAAGAATAGGAATGAAAAAAAAGAGAAAGAAATCCAATTACACTAAAAGAATAAAAAAAATATCTTTTTTATTCTTTTTTTCTTTTATTCTTTCCCATATACATATTAATAGATATAAAATTTGTGTCATAATTGATGAATTAATATCGAATTATTTTTCGTAAGTGAAACCAACGGGTTATTGATATTTCTACAATAAGTATTTTATTGAACAGTTAAGTTATTACTGAACAAAGAAGAATTAAAATTATTAAAGAAAGGATGAGATCAATTCAGAAGTACTTTTTATTTATTATTAATTATTTAAATTATTAATTTAAATAATTATAACAGGCAGAATTAAATTGGTCTAATTTTGGACCGTTCGATAGATTTTGACCTTAATCCATCCTACAAAGATATTAAGATAAAATAATACTGATGCGGTCCTTAGATTTATTTCCGGCTTTCAAGGAGCCGTATGAGGTGAAAATCTCATGTACGGTTCTGTAATAGCGATGGTAACAGTGATGGTATCACCGACTATAATTATCTAACAGTTTAAGTACAGTTGATATAGTTGAAGCGCAATCCAAATATGGTTTTTGGGGCTGGAATTTGTGGCGTCAGCCTATAGGGTTTATCATTTTTATCATTTCGTCCCTAGCAGAATGTGAGAGATTGCCTTTTGATTTACCAGAAGCAGAAGAAGAATTAGTAGCAGGTTATCAAACCGAATACTCGGGTATAAAATTTGGTTTATTTTATGTTGCTTCCTATCTAAACCTATTAGTTTCGTCATTATTTGTCACAGTTCTTTACTTGGGAGGTTGGAATATCTCTATTCCGGACATATATATTTCTGAACTTTTTGAACTAAATAAAACATGTGGCGTTTTTGGAGCGACAATTGGTATCTTTATTACATTAGCTAAAACTTATTTGTTTTTGTTCATTCCTATCACAACAAGATGGACTTTACCGAGGCTAAGAATGGACCAGCTATTGAATCTTGGATGGAAATTTCTTTTACCTATTTCTCTAGGTAATCTATTATTAACAACTTCTTCCCAACTCTTTTCGCTGTAAAGGAACATTCTATACTCTATTCACAACTTGTTTCAAACAAGAGAAATAAACAAACCTAAAATTATTCATATATATATTAACGATATGTTCTCTATGGTAACTGGGTTCATGAATTATGGTCAACAAACAGTACGAGCTGCAAGGTACATTGGTCAAAGTTTCATGATTACTTTATCCCACGCAAATCGTTTACCCGTAACTATTCAATATCCTTATGAAAAATTAATCGCCGCGGAGCGTTTCCGCGGTCGAATCCATTTTGAATTTGATAAATGTATTGCTTGTGAAGTATGTGTTCGTGTATGTCCTATAGATCTACCCGTTGTTGATTGGAAATTGGAAACTGACATTCGTAAGAAACGGTTGCTTAATTACAGTATTGATTTCGGAGTCTGCATATTTTGTGGTAATTGCGTTGAGTATTGTCCAACAAATTGTTTATCAATGACTGAAGAATATGAACTTTCTACTTATGATCGTCATGAATTGAATTATAATCAAATTGCTTTGGGTCGTGTACCAATGTCAGTAATTGATGATTATACAATTCGAACAATTTCCAATTCGCCTCAAATAAAAAATAAGTAAATCTCTTGATTAAAGAATAATTTATAATTACTTTACTAATACTAAGATTTAGTTTTGATCTAATCTAAAGGAATAAGGTTTCTTTCGTTTTGTTTGGTCAATAACTACAAATACCAACTATGGATTGCTTGGTAAGAATCACATCTTAATTTGGATTGAAAAATATATTAATTAATATATTTTTCATTTTTCAAAAATATAAAATAGATAGTTTCGAATTAGAACTACTTTTTCAGATAAAGAATGAAGTTAGTCCAATAAGTGTACTTACATTTATTAATATCCCTTCGGATTTAATTAGGAATTGCTCAAAAATCATAAAAAATTTTTCCTGGTCGGGTCTCAATAAGGTCATGAAAAATATTTCGATTTATTTATCTCTTATTTTACATATAATGGATTTGCCCGGACCAATACACGATTTTCTTTTAGTCTTTTTGGGATCGGTTCTTATACTAGGAGGTATGGGAGTGGTATTATTTACCAACCTCATTTATTCTGCCTTTTCATTGGGACTAGTTCTTGTTTGTATATCCCTATTCTATATTCTATTAAACTCCTATTTTGTAGCTGCTGCACAACTACTTATTTACGTGGGAGCTATAAATGTTTTAATCGTATTTGCCGTGATGTTCATGAATGGTTCGGATTATTACAAAGATTTGAATCTTTGGACCGTTGGGGATGGGGTTACTTTGCCAGTTTGTACAAGTATTTTTGTTTTACTCATGATTACTATTACAGATACGTCATGGTACGGGATTATTTGGACTACAAGATCAAATCAGATTGTAGAGCAAGATTTGATAAGTAATAGTCAACAAATTGGAATTCATTTATCAACAGATTTTTTTCTTCCATTCGAATTCGTTTCAATAATTCTTTTAGCGGCTTTGATAGGTGCAATTGCCGTGGCTCGACAGTAAAAAATCTATAGAATTAGTAATAGCAATCCAAATTAAACTCTGTTCTGTTTTATTACATTTATTTCCCTTCAATTAAAGATTGGTTATGGCTAAAATAGAAATTATTTTATTAAAGCTATTCTATATATCAATAGAATATATTCCCTTGTTCCGTACTTTTTTTATTCTAGTCAATTGAATCTGTTGAATTGTTGTTCAGTTCATTTTTAAATGAATCAAAATTGCGAAGGAGTTGGTCAATGATGCTCGAACATGTACTTGTTTTGAGTGCCTACTTATTTTCTATCGGCATCTATGGATTGATCACGAGCCGAAATATGGTTAGAGCCCTTATGTGTCTTGAACTTATACTGAATGCAGTTAATATAAATTTCGTAACATTTTCTGATTTTTTTGATAGTCGCCAATTAAAAGGAAATATTTTCTCCATTTTTGTTATAGCTATTGCAGCCGCTGAAGCAGCTATTGGCCTGGCTATTGTTTCGTCAATTTATCGTAACAGAAAATCAACTCGTATCAATCAATCGAATTTGTTGAATAAATAGTCTTAATCATATAAATTCTAATATTCCTAAATTCGAATTACCATGACCATAATTATGTATAATACATATTTTCGAAAATCAAAGTATCTTGGTTCTATCGCATGAGTCGATCAAGAAGTAGATTGATTATAAAAATTCTGATAAATTATTGATTCATCTGGTGTTTAAATATATGATTCATTTCCAAGTTTACTAGATCGAAAATTTCTGACATTCAAAAATTTATAGATCCAATGTCGCATTCAGTAAAGATTTATGATACGTGTATAGGATGTACTCAATGTGTCCGAGCCTGCCCAACGGATGTATTAGAAATGATACCTTGGGACGGATGTAAAGCTAAGCAAATTGCTTCTGCTCCAAGAACAGAGGACTGTGTCGGTTGTAAGAGATGTGAATCTGCCTGTCCAACGGATTTCTTGAGTGTTCGAGTTTATTTATGGCATGAAACAACTCGAAGTATGGGTCTAGCTTATTAATACGTTCCAGAAAACCCTACTTGAATACATTTGATTTTTTTACCTTTACCGACAAAAACCCGCGCTCAAAAAATATTTATTTTGAGTACGGGTTTTTCTGGTCCAAGTTTATCTTGTTTTTACCATGAATTATTTTCCCTGGTTAACGCTAGCTGTAGTTTTGCCAATATCCGCGGGTTCCTTAATTTTCTTTCTCCCTCATAGAGGAAATAAGGTAATTAGGTGGTATACAATAGGTATATGCATAGTGGAACTCCTTATAACAACCTATGCATTCGGTTATCGTTTCAAATTGGATGATCCATTAATGCAATTGACAGAGGATTATAAATGGATCGATTTTTTTGATTTTTACTGGAGATTGGGAATAGATGGAATTTCTATAGGACCTATTTTACTGACAGGATTTATTACAACTTTAGCAACTTTAGCGGCTCGGCCGGTTACTCGGGATTCCCGACTATTCCATTTCCTGATGTTAGCAATGTATAGTGGTCAAATAGGACTTTTTTCTTCTCGAGACCTTTTACTTTTTTTCATCATGTGGGAGTTAGAATTAATTCCAGTTTATCTACTTATATCCATGTGGGGGGGAAAGAAACGTTTGTATTCAGCTACAAAATTTATTTTGTACACTGCAGGAAGTTCCGTTTTTTTATTAATGGGAGTTTTGAGTATTG